CCATAGCTCCGAGGATTCCAATATTAGCACTGATGGTACGGAAATGTAACTCGCTATTCAAACAACTATTCAGAGTTCCTAGAGCTCCCTGTAAGGCTTGTTGGAAAACTTGTTGTCGGACCTGATTAATCGCTCTTTGTTGTTCAAAATGAAGGGTTTCATTTTTGTAATTTTCTAATTGTTCCAAACTATAAGAAGTAGCATTAATCAAATTGACTTTTTCTCGTTCTATTTCAGAGTATCCATTCATTCGATACTCATCTGCTTCCATTTCCACTTTTCGTAAACGAGCCCGGGCTTTTTCGAGCTGCTCAATGGCTCCTCTACGTAATTCTTCCGAATTTCGAATAGTACTCAAAATCCTCCGTTTTCGATTATCTAATAAATCATTTAATGAAAGTAGATTTACCATTAACCATTAATTTCACAACTTCCATGATCTCTTCCCGAACCAAACATGAATCTTTCGATTCATTTGGCTCTCACGCTCAATTTTTTATTTTATGGGCATTCTCTCCCATATCTTTTTTTTTAATGTAATGAGCCTATCCTCTCTATTTCTGTTTGTATTCAAACATATCAAAACTGATACAAGACCAGAATATTTAGAGAACTCTTCCGACCAGACAAAAAATCTATAATTGTCAGCAAAGTTGTTTCTTTATTTAATTGAAAATTTCTATTTATATATAAAATATATATTTTACATTTTCATTTTATTTCCCTTTTTTATTCAAATCCAAAAATTCCTCTTTTTTATACATAGGTCGTCGATTCGGCATTGGATAAAAAAAGGCAAGGTGTCCTTTATTTATTCTAGTAAATGGTTCAAATCATTTTATCGATATGAGTGTTCTATATCAGAAAAATTACCAACTATTTTTTTTTTTTTACCATTTCGGTACTAACGTAGTGGTAGAAAGAGTACCATGTTGTGCCCGGACTTCAAACAGTTTAGCTTTAACCATGTTAATGGTCTCACATTATTGGTTGATAGAGAATCAAAGTTTACTTACCAATGAATAACGAAATGCTATGGTTCTTACATATGATTTATGAATTTATTCAGAAGGAATTCGTCGAGATTGTGCACTTTTTTTTCCTACTTTGTTTTTCCTATTTATCCTGGAAATATATATACTATATAAAATAGAAAAAAATATATAAAAAAAAATAAAAATATATTCTTTAAAATATATTCTATATAAAAATATATTATATTATATATAAAAATATATTATATAATTATATATATAATAAATATATATAATATAAATAACATAAATAAATAATAAATAAAGTGCAGCTGGTTAGATCCAACCTATTCTTGAAATATACAACTCGCACACACTCCCTTTCCAAAAAAAATCAATACACCAAGCACTACACTTAGATTTATTGGATTTGTTGCTAAAATATCGGTATTAAACCCGAAACTCCCGGCGGATGGCCAGTGGCCTAAGGAAACGAAAGAATCGGTTAAATTTTTCATATGCTCTCCTCTTATAGATAGGACTAACAAAGAACAGAGTTCTTTTTGTATCACTTGGCTCGCCCTTTTTTTGATCGATTTCTTTTTCTTAATTTCCCATTTTTTTATGGGAGTAGATTAAATCTATTTATTGAATTCTCAAATTCAAAAAAAAAAATTCTTATTTTTTTTTTGAAGTTTCCGATAAGATACTTATTAAGTTAGGTCCTAGGTCTCGTATCAATTGCAAAATAGCTCCTTTGTTCAAACACTTCCTAAAAGAAAAGTCAAAATTCCATCGTACTAAACGAAGGACGGGAAGGAAGAAAGCGAGCGAATCCACTAATTCCTCATCCTCAAATCAGTCCTTCCCGGGGTATTGTCGCAACAAATACATAATTGTAGGAGTAAAGTATTGATATAATTCACAGAAGCAAATGGCAACGAGTTAATATAAAATAAGAAAAAAAGTACGTAACGCACTTTTTTACATTTTCATTCTAGATTCTAGGATGAAATTAAACAAAAGGATTTGCAAATAAAAGCGCTAATGCCACGACCAGTCCATAAATTGTTAAAGCTTCCATAAAAGCTAGACTAAGCAATAAAGTACCTCGTATTTTTCCTTCTGCTTCTGGTTGTCTCGCAATACCTTCTACGGCTTGGCCTGCAGCAGTACCTTGACCAACTCCAGGTCCAATAGAAGCAAGCCCCACGGCCAATCCAGCAGCAATAACGGAAGCGGCAGAAATCAGTGGATTCATGATGATAGGTTCCTCGCACCAAAAAAAAATGGTTAATGATACAATCAACCAATGAATTATTACTTATTTGATCACTAAAATATATCGAGTCGAAGTAAGTAAAACTTCGAATAAAAATAATAAATAATATAGATAGGGGTAACCCTATATAACTAGTATATATCTAATATCACATATACATTTGTTTCTTACATAACGTAAACCGCGCGCATTTTATATTGAATCGGATTCTAGAATAATTCTTCAAAAGATATACATACAGGGGCTGTGGCTGGACTTATAGACATTACATATATCTAGTGTGACCCCCTAACCCATCCACCATTTCGTAATATCGTCTATCTTTCCTCCTACAACTCTAGTCGTATATACATATGTATTTCTATCTATTATGTTCCCCAACCAAGAACAAAATAGATTTTCCTGAACCATGCATTGCCTCAATTGGGATAAGCTTAAAAAAAAGAAGACTATTTCGAAAACTAATCAATGATGACCCTCCATGGATTCCCCTATATAAGCCGCGGCTAAAGTTGCAAAAATAAGAGCTTGAATACCGCTTGTAAATAATCCAAGAAACATGACAGGTATAGGAACTACTGAAGGTACTAAAGAAACAAGAACAACAACTACTAATTCATCAGCCAATATATTCCCGAAAAGTCGAAAACTAAGAGATAAAGGTTTTGTGAAATCTTCTAGGATGTTAATTGGTAAAAGTATTGGAGTTGGTTGAATGTATTTTCCGAAATAACCCAATCCCTTTTTGGTAAGACCCGCATAAAAATATGCCACTGACGTGGGTAAAGCTAAAGCAACAGTAGTATTTATATCATTCGTGGGGGCGGCCAACTCCCCATGAGGTAACTGTATGATTTTCCAAGGTAAAAGGGCCCCCGACCAATTAGAAACAAAAATAAATAGGAACATGGTTCCAATAAAGGGAACCCAAGGACCATATTCTTCTCCAATCTGAGTTTTGCTCAAGTCTCGAATAAATTCAAGGACATATTCGAAGAAATTCTGACCGTCGGTCGGAATGGTTTGTGGATTCCGAACAGCTATGATGACTGAACCTAATAAGATAGCAATTACGACCCAAGAAGTGATAAGTACTTGGGCATGAATTTGTAAACCCCCTATTTGCCAATATAAATGTTGGCCTACTTCTACACCTGATATATCGTATAACCCTTTGAGTGTTTTAATGGAACATGGTATAACATTCATATTGTCCTCTGACAGAAATCGAACTTCAAAAAAAGAATTATTTTGATTCAAGCATCTCTTTCTCAACTGATCTACTTTCATCATTAATCATATATTTAGAATACCAAGAAATCACATAAGATAATATCAATATCCCATTTTATCTCTTTTAAAAAATTCAAGACAAGACATAGTAACCGATCCAAGAAATCAAAATAATTAACTAATCTTATTATTCTTAATCATAACATAATCATAATCAACGACTTCTTATATAGCTAGAACGACCCTCACAAATTGCGGATACTAATTTGTTAAGAATCAATCGGATTGAAGCTATAGCGTCATCGTTGGCTGGAATCGAAATATCTGCGAGATCTGGGTCACAATTTGTATCGATTAAACAAATTGTTGGAATTCCCAAAATGACACATTCTCGAAGAGCCGTATATTCTTCTTGCTGATCAACGATGATTACAATATCGGGCAACCCAGTCATATATTTGATCCCACCCAGATATGTTTGCAAAGTAGATAATTTTCTCTTCAACATTGCTGCATCTCTTTTAGGGAGACGGTTGAGTTTCCCCATCTTTTGTTCTGTTCTTAAGTCTCTGAACTTATGAAGTCTCGTTTCCGTAGTGGACCAATTCGTTGACATACCACCGAGCCATTTTTTATTAACATAATGACATCGAGCCCTTATTGCAGCTGATGCTACTAAATCCGCTGCTTTATTTTTGGTACCAACGATTAAAAAGTTTTTTCCTCGGCTTGCTGCATCAAAAACTAAATCACAAGCTTCTGATAAAAAACGAGCAGTTCTAGTAAGATTTGTAATATGAATACCTTTACGCTTTGCAGAAATGTAAGGGGCCATTCTAGGATTCCATTTCTTAGTACCATGACCAAAATGAACTCCAGCCTCCATCATCTCTTCCAAATGGATGTTCCAATATCTTCTTGTCATTTTTCCCACGCTTTTTTTTAACAAATAAATAATTGTTCCTACGGAACCTTCTACCGGGATTGACCGTTGATACACAGCCCAAACTGTTCATTTCTTTTTTTTTTTTACTTCATTTTTTTTATTACCAAATCAAAAAAAGTAAAAAGAAGAAATCTCACCTTAGGAATTATGAAATCGCGTAAATGATTTTTCTGGTGTGTCATGGAAATTGTTTGGGGCGCAAGAACAAAAAAATTCTCTATGGTGTAACAAAATATCTCTCATTTCCAACTCGAATAGATTTTTCTTTTTGATTTCCAAATGAATGTTTTTGTCTTGCCTTGAACAGTGCACTAATTTTTTGAATCCGGTACCGACAGGGATAATCCCTCCCAGAACAACATTTTCTTTCAGACCCTTCAACCAATCAATACGACCCCGTAGAGCAGCTTTTGCTAAAACTCTAGCAGTTTCTTGAAAACTTGCTTCGGATATGAAACTTTGAGTATTCAGAGATGCCCTCGTTATTCCCAATAAAATTGCCCAATAAGAGATCGCTTCGTCTAAAGCACGCCCTGCTCGTTCCGCCCGCAACAATCCGATTAATTCTCCAGGCAAAAAAACATTAGACATTCCATCTTCTGAAACCAACACTTTTGATGTTACTTGCCGTACAATAATCTCTATATGTCTATTATGGATCTGTACCCCCTGGGATCGATAAACCTTTTGGATCTTATTAACCAAAGAGATACGACTTTGAGCTATGGTTAGCTCAGCTCCAATTAAAAATCCCCAAGGAATTCCGAGAATTCTTGGTATACGCTCGTTCCAACCTTCAACTCTCCTTTCAAGGTTCATCGATATTGAACCAATCGAACGCACTTCTAAGATTTGTTCCACTTTTGGAAGGCCTTGCGTTATGTCACCAGATCGGGATTTTTCATATATAAATGTAACTAATGTATCTCCTTCAGAAAGGGGTTCTCCATAATGTCCGTGAACAGTCGCTCCTGGAGTAGCCAAATAGGGCTTAGCTGATCTTATAACTAAGGAGTCAACGTGAACAATTAAAATTTGACCAGATTTTTTTATGTGTGGTCCATATTTAACTAGACATATATTTTCACAAATAAATTGTCCAATGCTAATTATTGTGGATGTCTCTTCACAATAATTGTGATGTAGAAAGCACCAATTCAAATGGAATGGATTCAAAATGATGTTATTGCGCGGGCCGGGATTATAAATCTCCCTATTTTCATCTATTAAACAGTATTTAAGTACTTCAAGTACTTGGAAAGTCTGTTTAAAATTATCAAGTATCCAATATTTGTTTAACAAGATCTGATTATGAGTTATTAAATGGTAAGATGAATAAAAGTTCACTATTTTAGGTACAATAGTACCTAAGGGACCCAACAAATCCCTAATTGGAGTTATGGGATTCGATTCTTTTGCCACATTGTTATATTTTGAACTGTTGAATGGACATGGACCAACTCGAGAACAATTGAATGATGACAAAATTATCAAAGATTGGCCTTCCTTATTTCGATTCAACAACGTACCAATAGTTCCTTGATGCTGGGTAACTAATGGAATCTTCGCTTTGGAATAAAAAGGATTGATATTGGTGCGATCTAATCCATTATCGGGAATCAATCCTGAACCCGCCGTATCATACCTTTTTCCGGCATATGAAATAGTAGACTTGACTAACTCAATTCTTATGAAATCGCGAATCAGATCATTTGCCCTTACCTCAACAAAGGAAGCACGAACCTCTTCTATAGAACCTTTTTTTTCTTGGTCCCAATTCAATACTAAACAAGTCCGAACTAATTGAATACTTGTGTGATAAATTCCGCGAATTGACTTTCCATTTCCATAAAGGATATAATTGACAACTTTAAGTTCGACATTATCTTTTTCCTGCAAGAGATCTTGAGGGAAAAGTTTTGCTAAATTTATCCCATCAGCTATTTCATATGTGACTACGGGTCGAACCAAAACAAAATATTTTTGGGGGGTGGGTGTGATCCGTTGGACATAGATCCAATTTTTCAATTTTTTTTTTGATTCCTTAGAATTTTTTTTTTCTGTTCCCGGTGGTATCAAAATGCCGCTGTGTTTGGATATCTTATCTGTCTCCCCGGGAAAATAAATATCTCCAGAAAATATTTTCAGTTCAATACTTTTTTTTTTTCTCTCCACTCGGACTAATCCACCTACTCGGCTTCTTGTATTTGTATTTAAAGCGAGTTGTGTATCTACTCCAATAATACTATTGTTCCGGACCATTATGGACGAAGATCCGGGTAAGATATGCACCTCTTCGGGAATAAAAAAAAACCGATCCACTTTCATTTGGTATTTCGGACTAAATTCTTTTGCTCCTCGATACTCAATCAAATCTTCTTTTTTTACGATTGAATCCACCTCTACGATCCCATATTTAGTAATTCCCGAACTCTTTCTGCTGTATCGTGGATCATCAAAATAAGCAAGAATACTATTTCTACGTAAAATACCATTTATGGGTATTTCAATCGAAATACCAAAAGAGGGTATTAGTTCTTTCTCTCGTTCTTGATCATATTGTAATGGGATGAGAAATCTATTTCTTCGCCTTTTCGACAAGAAATCAGAATTCTCTTGGAGAATCAAAGGATATATGAAATTCCAATACCCATTGGATATGATTCGATCAAGTCTTGAATAGTCAAGAATTTCCCTATCTTTTTTACCAGAAGGATCCAACAATTTATGTCTTACTCGATCATTAGTGATTAATCGGTCAGAGATATATCTTTCGTCGACAGAAAAAGAATGAGCATTCATTTGATCTTGATCCTTGTGGAGCGAAAAAGACACTATACTAGATCTGCACGGACCCCCGGCTAATATCCATAAATGACTTGTTTTTGGTAATAGATGAACATTACTATATGTATATTCAGGTGCATGGTAGACATCGGTACTCCAGTGCATTTCTCCCTCTGATTCAGAATAAATATGTTTTCGAACCCTCTCTTTAAAATGAAAAGTAGACGTTCCGGCACGAATCTCAGCAATCACTTGTTCAGATTCTACATATTGATCAT